TTTTTTAAAAAATATAAGTCCGAAATATATGGATATATCCATTTCCTGTCAAAAAAGGATTCTTTACTCTTTTCTATCTTAATTTTATTCTATTTCTACTAAGATATATTTGAAATATCAAGCAATAATATAATATTTGTTATAATACTTATAACATAGAATAGATTCTAATATAGAATCTATACTATATTTTTGTTTTGATTTAATATTTAAGTGAATTAACTAACTAATAACTATTAATATATAATACGATTTTTTGAATTTAAATTTTTATTTATTTGTGCATTCGGTACTTTCTTTAAAATAGAAAGCCCTTTTTGTTTTGTGAAAATATTATCCTTGTCTTTGTTTATGTCTTGGATTGGAACAAATTACTATAATTCGCCCTCGTCTGCGGATCAATCGACATTTTTCACAAATTTTACGAACAGAGGCTCCTATTTTCATATTTCTCATTCCTTAACTTAATGCCGAATCTCTTTATTGGAAGAAAATAGGGTTTCCTTATTACATTTTTTACTTTCCCGGTCATCGTTTTGTATCGTCGTATACATATAAAAGAAGAGTACGTCGAATTTTCTTGGAAACATAGCCCAGAATCTTATTTCAATTCTATTTTTTCTATTAAAGGAACCCGGAATATACCCTGAGAAGTTATTCAGTAATTAAATCTTCATGAATTTTTTTATTTCTATTCTAGTTAAATCCTCTTGACACATTCACTAATGTATTAGGATTAGAAATTAGAAATAATATTAGAATTTTGTGTTTTCTCTCTCCATTGACAAGAATGGATAGAAGTTTTTTCAATTATATAATTCGGATATAAGAATATCTGAAAAATTACCATATATAACATAAAACTTCTCCGCCGATTCTTTCTAACCGAGCCTCTCGATCTGTCATTATACCTCTAGAAGTAGAAAGAATTACAATCCCCATACCTCCTAAAATTCTAGGAATTCTTTGATAGTTAGAATAGATTCGGAGACCAGGTGTACTGATCCGTTTTAAATTTAAAAAAGTTTTAGATGATCCTTTCCTATTTCTTCTATATCGTAGAGTTAAAACTACAAAGTTTTTGTTGTTTTCCCGATGTTTTCTGACGTTTTCAACAAAACCTTCTCGTAAAAGTATTTTAACAATGTTTTCGATAATATTACTAAGTGGTATTTGAACTGTTCTTTTTCTAGTCATGTCAGCATTGCGTATCAAGGTTATTATATCAGCGATGGTATCCTTACCCATGATAAATGAAAATGATTGTTGTTCCTTACTTTCAACATAATCAACGTGCTCCCCTTTTTTGATTCAATATCTAATTATTGAATATGAGAATATAATATAATAATATTCTATATATAGAAAATCTTATTATAATCTAATAGGATAATGTACATATATATAGTATATAGAATATTATAAAATGAACTTTTATACTAATTTGGAATTCTGAATTCTATAAAAAAAATAGAATTCAGAATTTTGAATATATAAATAATAAATATTTCATTCCTTATTTTTTCTATCTATAATATTCTATATATATATTAGATTATTATTTTGATTTATTTTTTGAAATATTAATTAAATTAATTATTAAATGATATACCTATATCATGATCTCGTATTATAATACCTCGGGTGCTAATGAAACTATTTTAGTAAAATTTAACTTTCTCAATTCTCGAGGTATTGCGCAAAAAATTCGAGTTCCTTTTGGATTTCCTTCTTTATCAATTACAACCGCAGCATTATCATCATACTTTATTATCATACCATTACTACGTTTGAGTTCTTTACAGGTACGTACAATTACAGCTCTGATCACTTCTGATCTTTCTAAAGGCGTATTTGGTACTGCTTTTTTGATTACAGCAACTACAATGTCACCAATATAAGCATACCGTCGATTACTAGCTCCTATGATTCGAATACACATCAATTCGCGAGCTCCACTATTATCGGCTACATTTAAATAGGTTTGAGGTTGAATCATATCATTTTTTTTTATCTTTCAGTCAAAAAGTTGAAGTAAAAAAAATATTCTGTGTTCAAAAAAAAAAAGAAACCCACAATTGCAATTTTTTTTCATACTAAAGACCTCTTTCCCTCGAATGATTATTCTGAAAGAATGAATTGAGTTCGTATAGGCATTTTCGATGCTGCTATTGAAATAGCTTTTCGAGCTATAGTTTCTGAGACCCCACTCATTTCATAAAGTATTTTGCCGGGTTTAACGACAGCTACCCAATATTCGGGAGATCCCTTTCCCGAACCCATACGCGTTTCGGTAGGTCTTACTGTAACAGGTTTGTCTGGAAATATGCGTACCCATATTTGTCCACCCCGACGGACATTTCGTGACATTGCCCGGCGCCCTGCTTCTATTTGTCTAGATGTGATCCAAGCGGGTTCAAGTGCCTGAAGAGCATATTTTCCGAAGCAAATACGATTACCTCGATAGGCTCTTCCTTTCATTCTTCCTCGATGTTGTTTA